AAAAAAAGATATGATTCAACCTCAAACCCATTTGAACGTAGCGGATAACAGCGGGGCCCGAGAATTGATGTGTATTCGAATCATAGGAGCTAGTAATCGACGATATGCTCATATTGGTGACGTTATTGTTGCTGTAATCAAAGAAGCAGTACCAAATACACCTCTAGAAAGATCAGAAGTGATTCGAGCTGTAATTGTACGTACTTGTAAAGAACTCAAACGCGACAACGGTATGATAATACGATATGATGACAATGCTGCAGTTGTTATTGATCAAGAAGGAAATCCAAAGGGAACCCGAATTTTTGGCGCGATCCCCCGGGAATTAAGACAGTTAAATTTCACTAAAATAGTTTCATTAGCACCTGAAGTATTATAAGGGAATACCGTGATATAGTTTATAGTATTTGAATGAAATGGATTAATTTAAATTAAATTAGTAGATTGTTTGTATATCACGCATATACCTTTTTAAATTCATAAATATTTATGAATTCAGAAAAAAAAGAAATAGAGCATGTTGATTATATCCAAATTCGGGGGCAACAATAATCTTAGTTTATCATGAGTAAAGACACTATTGCTGACATAATAACCTCTATACGAAATGCTGACATGAATGAAAAAAGAACAGTTCGAATACCATCTACTAACATGACTGAAAATATTGTTAAAATCCTTTTACGAGAAGGTTTTATTGAAAACGTGAGAAAACATCAGGAAAGCAATAAATATTTTTTGGTTTTAACCCTACGACATAGGAGAAATAGGAAAGGATCATATAGAACTGTTTTAAATTTAAAACGGATCAGCCGGCCCGGCCTACGAATTTATTCTAACTATCAAGGAATTCCGAGAATTTTAGGCGGAATGGGGATTGTAATTCTTTCTACTTCTCGAGGGATAATGACAGACCGAGAGGCTCGAATAGAAGGAATCGGCGGGGAAATTTTGTGTTATATATGGTAATCTTTCTGATAGCCGAATTATATGCGGAACTTTCATATTTGTGAAAAAAAAAAGAGTAAAGGGTAGGTTTCTAATATTATGCCTCTTTGATTAGTTGATGCTTCAAAGCCGTTTTACCTGGAATGAAAGAACAAAAACGGATTCGCGAGGGTTTAATTACTGAACTACGTCCCAACGGTATGTATGTTTCGAGTTCGTTTAGATAACGAAAATCCGATTCTGGGTTTTGCTTCGGGAAAGGTTCAACGTAATTTTATACGTATACTACCAGTAAATAGAATAAAAATTGTGGTAAGTTCTTATGATTCAACTAAAGGGCATATAATTTGTATATTCAAAAGTAAAGACTCAAATAATTAGGTGATTTTTTGATTTCAACATTCTTTCGTAGGGATACAATTCGAAGTTAAAAATTTTAAGAAACTTATTTTCTTCCAATCAATTAAGTAGATTCCGAATTAAGAAAAGGAGTGACAAATATGAAAATAAGGGCCTCCGTTCGTAAAATTTGTGAAAAATGTCGATTGATCCGTAGGCGGGGACGAATTATAGTAATTTGTTCCAACCCGAGACATAAACAAAGACAAGGATAATCTTTTTAAACCAAAAAGGACTCCCAAAATCGAAAGGACCTGATGTACAGATGTACAAAAAATCAGTAAAAAAAATCAGTAAAAAAAACCAGGATCTGTTTTGACATGAAATGGATATATCCATATATCTCTGACTTATATTTATGAGATGATAAAATATGGCAAAACCTATACCAAAAATTGGTTCACGTAGAAATAGACGTATTGGTTCACGTAAGAATGCGCGTAGAATACCAAAGGGAGTTATTCATGTTCAAGCAAGTTTCAACAATACCATTGTGACTGTTACAGATGTACGGGGTCGAGTAATTTCTTGGTCCTCCGCCGGTACTTGTGGATTCAAGGGTACAAGAAGAGGGACACCATTTGCCGCTCAAACCGCAGCGGGAAATGCTATTCGTACAGTGGTGGATCAAGGTATGCAACGAGCAGAAGTCATGATAAAAGGCCCGGGTCTCGGGAGAGATGCGGCATTAAGAGCTATTCGTAGAAGTGGCATACTATTAAGTTTCATACGGGATGTAACCCCTATGCCGCATAATGGCTGTAGGCCCCCCAAAAAAAGACGTGTGTAAACATTGAAGAGATTTCAAGAGAAATAAATAATTCAATGATTTGATCAAATAATATTACTATGGTTCGAGAGAAAGTAACAGTATCTACTCGGACACTACAGTGGAAGTGTGTTGAATCAAGAGCAGACAGTAAGCGTCTTTATTATGGACGCTTTATTCTGGCCCCACTTATGAAAGGCCAAGCCGATACAATAGGCATCGCGATGCGAAGAGCTTTACTCGGAGAAATAGAAGGAACATGTATTACACGTGCAAGATCTGAGAAAATACCACACGAATATTCTACCATCGTAGGTATTCAAGAATCTGTACATGAAATTTTAATGAATTTGAAAGAAATTGTATTGAGAAGTAATCTGTATG